ATTTCACTACAAGAAAAAGGTTTGTTTTACAGCAAACCCGCATTACACAATGAAACATACCACAGAGTGGTATAATAGACGGAATCGTAAATTATCTAATCTACATAAGAAAGATACTTCTAATAGAAAGAATTAGACATTATCGAATGATTTGACAGACCAAATCCCAAAACCAACTCAACTCATAGAATATAGAAGAAGGAAATTGATACATTTAGGACCAATTCATTATCTCTGCATTATCTCTGAATCAATCAATTGGGGTTGTTGTTCTGCCAAAAAGCGATTAGTCAGGCGACTCCACAAAACAAATACAAGAAAAGAATAGGTCCTAGATCTATGTGACTGTTGAAGTTTTTAGACAGAATCATGTCATGATTCTCACTTCATAAATTGACCGGATTCGATATACCAACGCAAAAATGTATCACTAACTCTTTAATCATGGACAGGAAAAGAGGAAAAAGGTCATATGTAATCCATCCACGAAGATTAATGAAGGAAGATGAGTATTTTATCCGAGATTTTACAAATACTTATTAGATCTATTGGAATGAATTATTGTTTTTTATTGTTTTTTTTTTCCTGTCCCTATGTATTTACATGAACATGTGGTAATACTTTTGGACCAACCAACCGGCCAGTCTATAAACAAGTACTAATGAGGAAATGAAAACTATACTAAACTAAAATAGAATGTATTAGGGCTATACGGACTCGAACCGTAGACCTTCTCGGTAAAACAGATCAAACTGATTATTATCGAAATGATTCGAACTGTTTCAAAGACCCAACATGCATTTTGTTGCATTGGGCTCTTTCATAAACTGATGTAAAGATCAGTTAGTCCACCATATTTTTCTTTACAGGAAAATAATGAGATGGCTCCATGTGCTCTGATTCATCATTTGTATTCTGATCTAGGAGCAATACCAAAGTGTTTCAAAGAAGGGTTACCTTGACTTAGGTCTGCCTTCGGCCTAGATCAAACTAAGTTAGATGGAGTCTCCATCGTTACGCTGCAAGAGTCGAATATGAGACTTCATACACCTTAAAGTTCATAGGACGAAAAAAGGTTATTTTGAGGCCCTTATACTCATTATGCCTAGCATTGAATGGACTGGGTATTTACCTTATCAACTATCAAATCAATGGCGGGTTCTATTTGATTTGGCACCTGAATTCGCACCTGAATCGGACCGAACCCAATATTTGTCAGGCTATTGTTCTCTTGTTCCCTCGAATCTATGGAGTAAGACATCGATTTGTCAATAAGATCAATTATGTTTATTGCATAATGGGCTCCCCTGAAAAGCATTAGCGCACGTGTAAACGAGGTGCTCTACCTAACTGAGCTATAGCCCTTGTCATAGATATATTAACATATGGAGAATTTCTTGTCAAGATGGATATTCCATAATCCCACATGATAGCTCTCTGATCCGTCTACTGTTAACAGATTGGTATTGCTTAGAAATAATATTCCACTTATAATCCTATAAGTGATGGGTCCTTTTTTTGGTGATAAATAACCTACTTAACTCAGTGGTTAGAGTATTGCTTTCATACGGCGGGAGTCATTGGTTCAAATCCAATAGTAGGTAGAACTTATTAGATACCGAAGTCAATTGAGTGATATCTAATAAGTTTTTCTACCATTTTTTTTCTTTTTTTTTTTCGTTATATCAGATTAGACTTGATTGTGTTCAATTGGCAGAATCAAAATATGGTGTATAATAATACAGTTCTAAAGAACTTATTTTGATTATTTTGATGTATTGACTTGACTAGGAGGAAATAGCATTTACAGCCTCTACTCGTGTCCTAGCTCGTCTGAGAGCTAGATTCGCTTCAATTGCCTGTCTCTTACCCTCAGCTCTACTCAAGTTAGCTTCAGCTATTTCAAGAGCTTGCTGAGCTTCTTGCGGATCAATGTCAGTACTCATCTCCGCATCATTTCCTAAAATGGTGATCTCATTATTACCTATTCTAGCGAAACCACCCATCAGAGCCACCGTTAACCATTGGTCGTTGAGGCGTATTCTCAAAAGACCTATATCTACAGCCGTGGCAATAGGGGCGTGGTTTGGTAATACGCCAATTTGGCCACTATTAGTAGATAAAATGATTTCTTTCACTCCTGAATCCCAAATAATTCGATTAGGAGTCAGTACACAAAGATTTAAGGTCATTTCTTCAATTTGCTCTCCACTTCTAAGTTCATAGCTTTCGCGGTAGCTTCATCGATGTTACCCACCAAATAAAAGGCCTGCTCGGGAAGACCGTCTAATTCTCCGGAAAGGATCAATTGAAACCCCCTAATTGTTTCTGCAAGACCAACATATTTCCCTGGAGAACCAGTAAATACTTCTGCCACGAAGAAGGGTTGTGATAAGAAACGCTCAATTTTTCGTGCTCTTGCTACAGTTAAACGATCTTCTTCGGATAATTCGTCCAACCCGAGGATAGCTATAATGTCCTGAAGTTCTTTGTAACGTTG